TCTTATATGGATCGTATCGATTCTTATCAAAGAAAGACAGGTTTAACTGAAGCTGTTCAAACAGGCATAGGTCAACTAAATGGTATTCCCGTAGCTATTGGCGTTATGGATTTTCAGTTTATGGGGGGTAGTATGGGATCCGTAGTAGGTGAAAAAATTACTCGTTTGATCGAATATGCTACTAATCGATCTCTACCTGTCATTATTGTGTGTGCTTCTGGAGGAGCACGCATGCAAGAAGGAAGTTTGAGCTTGATGCAAATGGCTAAAATTTCTTCTGTTTTATATAATTATCAATTAGATAAAAAGTTATTCTATGTAGCAATTCTTACAGATCCTACAACCGGTGGAGTAACAGCCAGTTTTGCTATGTTAGGAGATATCATTATTGCTGAACCTAATGCAACCATTGCATTTGCGGGTAAAAGAGTAATTGAACAAACATTGAATACGACAGTACCCGAGGGTTCACAAACATCTGAGTATTTATTCGAAAAAGGTTTATTCGACCTAATAGTACCACGTAATCTTTTAAAAGGTGTTCTGAGTGAGTTATTTCAACTCCACGGTTTCTTTCCCTTGAATCAGAGTTCCAAAAATTAAAGTATAGCACTAGATTCGTTTATTTTATTTGTAGCGAACAAAAAAAAAAAAAAATATTTAATTCATCGTAATCGTAATTAAAAGAAACAATATATATATATATTGTTTTCCTTGTTGACATAAGTCTTGTTGACATAAGTTCTCCTTGTAGATAGACAGAAGTTTCGGATAATTATATTTTTTGTGTGTGTTTTTTTTTTTTTAATTTCATTTTGATTTATAATTATTTATATAATTATTTAATATTTTTCATATTTAAATATATTAATTATTATTTGAACTTAACTTAATATTATTTATTATTATATTACTTATTATTATTTATTATTATATTACTTATTATTTAAATATATATATATATTTAAATATTATAGTATAGTTTCTATCTAATCATATAGCTAATAGAATTATAGTTGATATTATTTATCACTTATAGATAATATTATTTACAATATAATAATAACTTGATATTACTTATGATAGATATATCATAAATAAGCATAAGAGGATATCTTTTTATTAGATAGAAATATTAATAGATAGAAATAGTAAATCGAGGCATCTATTCTATGACAGATTTCAACTTACCCTCCATTTTTGTACCTTTAGTGGGCCTAGTATTTCCGGCAATTGCAATGGTTTCTTTATTTCTTTATGTCCAAAAAAATAAGATTGTCTAGACCCAATGGTAATGAATCTTATCAAGTGATTTCAACACTGTATGATAATACAGATATTTAGTTCGTGTAATATGGTATGATATGTGGCTTTTGCCAAACACACAAGTGAAAGAACTTTTATGCGGATATATAATATCTGTATAAATGCATGTATATGTGGATATAGCTGGTTCAAAATGAATTAGCGAAAAATAGAAAATCAATGTATCTAACTAATTACTCCTGATGTTTCACATAACAATAGTACTAGTTGATGAAAGTGAATTCGGGGTCAAGAAAGGTAAAGTCAAAATTTATTTGGGTTATTCGCTCAATTCCAATCGAATGCAACTGAATGCAGTATAGTATGAATTGGCGATCAGAACATATATGGATAGAACTTATAACGGAATCTCGAAAAACGAGTAATTTTTGCTGGGCCTGTATCCTTTTTTTAGGTTCACTAGGATTCTTAGTGGTTGGAACTTCCAGTTATCTTGGTAGGAATTTGATCTCTGTATTTCCATCTCAGCAAATCGTTTTTTTTCCGCAAGGGGTTGTGATGTCTTTCTATGGGATCGCGGGTCTGTTCATTAGCTCCTATTTGTGGTGCACTATTTCGTGGAATGTAGGTAGCGGTTATGACCGATTCGATAGAAAAGAGGGAAGAGTGTGTATTTTTCGTTGGGGATTTCCTGGAATAAATCGTCGCATCTTCCTTCGGTTCCTTATGAGAGATATCCAATCAATCAGAATAGAGGTTAAAGAGGGTCTTTATACTCGTCGTGTCCTTTATATGGAAATCAGGGGCCAAGGAGCCATTCCCTTGACTCGTACTGATGATAATTTGACTCCACGAGAAATTGAACAAAAAGCTGCTGAATTAGCCTATTTTTTGCGCATACCAATTGAGGTACTTTAAAATGAACTCGAACTAAAGTAAAGAATAAATATCCTCTCAAGGTGGGGAAAAGAACTTGCTAATTCCCCTTTTTAATAAAAGGCAAGTTTCCTGATTTTTTTAGACTAGAAGTCTAATCTAACTAACTAATCTAATAATTAATTTATATCTATAAATTAATCAAACCTATCCGAACATGTATTTCGTAATACATAATTCATCTTTTTAGACCTATGATTTTTAATCGATACCCTTTTTCTGATTAGACAGTAAAAGATTTCGTTTCGAAAAGAATTAATGTAAGTTTTTTGGTCTCGAAACTTGATTCGTTACTTAAAGTGGGTTTTGGAGTATTCATCGAAAGAAACAAATGAAAATGAAATTGGTTTGAATTTGCCCAATTGAGATATCTGAAATATATTACAAATAAAAAGGAAAGGAATAGATCCAGAGGTCACTACTTTGTTATACAACTCGTGCTTCAGAGAAATATCAGATAGAGTCGACGAATGAGTTCATTAAAAATGAAAATGAAAAAAAAAAAGAAAGCATTGGCCTCCCTTCCTTATCTCGCATCTATGGTATTTTTGCCCTGGTGGGTCTCTTTCTCTTTTAATAAATGTCTGGAACCTTGGGTTACTTATTGGTGGAATAGCAAACAATCCGAAACTTTTTTAAATCATATTCAAGAGAAAAACGTTCTAAAAAGATTCATAGAATTAGAAGAACTATTCCTATTGGATGAAATGATAAAGGAGTACCCGGAAACACATATACAAAAACTTCATATAGGAATACACAAGGAAACAATACAATTGGTCAAAGCATGCAATGAATATGATCTCCATATCATTTTACATTTCTCGACAAATATAATATGTTTCACTATTCTAAGTGGTTATTTTATTCTGAGTAATGAAGAACTCGTTATTCTGAATTCTTGGGTTCAGGAATTCCTCTATAACTTAAGTGACACAATAAAAGCTTTTTCGATTCTTTTAGTTACTGATTTATGGGTCGGATTTCACTCGACCCGTGGTTGGGAACTAATGATAGGTTTGGTTTACAACGATTTTGGATTGGATCATAACAATCAGATTATATCTGGTCTTGTTTCCATTTTTCCAGTTATTCTAGATGCAATTGTTAAATATTGGATTTTTCATTATTTAAATCGTGTATCTCCTTCGCTTGTAGTAATTTATCATTCAATGAATGAATAAAGAACTCATTTGATCTCATCATATCAATAAAATGAGAATCCTTCTTCCTTTATAAATAAATAGAAATTAAGCATTTAATTCAATTAAGCATTTAATTAAAAATTTTAATTAATTCCTTATACTTTCATCTGTTCAAGGTATTCATCGTATATTCCAGTACAATTATTCTAGTACAATGCCAGACTCGTGTATAGGTAACTATACTAGTTACCTATCTAATTTATTGTAAAAACTCCGAAATTAATGATTGGACATGCAAAATAAAAATGCTTTTTCTTGGGTAAAGGAAGGGATGACTCGATCCATTTCTGTATCGATCATGATATATATAATAACTCGGTCATCCATTTCAAATGCATATCCCGTTTTTGCGCAGCAGGGTTATGAAAACCCGCGAGAAGCAACGGGACGAATTGTATGTGCCAATTGTCATTTAGCTAATAAACCCGTGGATATTGAAGTTCCGCAAGCTGTGCTCCCTGATACTGTATTTGAAGCAGTTGTCCGAATTCCTTATGATAAGCAACTGAAACAAGTTCTTGCTAATGGTAAAAAGGGGGGTTTGAATGTGGGGGCTGTTCTCATTTTACCCGACGGATTCGAATTAGCCCCCCCTGATCGTATTTCTCCCGAATTGAAAGAAAAGATTGGAAATTTGTCTTTTCAGAGTTATCGTCCTAATAAAAGAAATATTATTGTGATAGGTCCTGTTCCTGGTCAGAAATATAGTGAAATCATCTTTCCCATTCTTTCCCCCGACCCTGCTACGAAGAAAGATGTTCACTTCTTAAAATATCCCATATATGTAGGTGGGAACAGAGGAAGGGGTCAGATTTATCCTGATGGTAGCAAAAGTAACAATACAGTCTATAATGCTACATCAGCAGGTATAGTAAGTAGAATAGTACGTAAAGAAAAGGGTGGATATGAAATAACCGTTGTTGACCCATCGGATGGACATCAAGTAGTTGATATTGTACCTCCAGGACCAGAACTTCTTGTTTCAGAGGGTGAATCCATCAAGCTTGATCAACCATTAACAAGCAATCCCAATGTGGGAGGCTTTGGTCAGGGAGATGCAGAAGTAGTGCTTCAAGACCCATTACGGGTCCAAGGTCTTTTATTCTTCTTTGCATTTGTTATTTTGGCACAAGTTTTTTTGGTTCTTAAAAAGAAACAGTTTGAAAAGGTTCAATTGTACGAAATGAATTTCTAGGTGTGGGGATTTCTTAACATCAAGTTGGTAAAAGGTGCTAAATTTTTGTTGATCCATATATATATGGATCAACAAAAAATATCCAAACCCTTTTTGTTGCTTTGTTTATACTTTTTTTTTTTTCGTTTTGCGGGATGCCTGGAATTCATTACTTGTATCCTATTCTTAGTACTAGACATACAAACGAAGAGAATACAAGGGAAGGATGGCAAACCGGAACTTTTTTGTTTAGATTGATAGGAAGTTGTGTACAAACAAAAAGAGAGAAAAGATTATGGGGGAATAATTGATTGAGCAAATAGAACTTCTTCTATTAACTTAAACTTATAAACTTATAACTTAGAGAAATTATTCAAACAAATTTCAATTTCAAATTATATTATAGAGTAAGTTCCATT